AAACTTATAAAGTTCCTCTGTTAAGCCCCGATCCATGAACCCACAAAATCCTTCAAATTGTATCTGATTCAACCCAGGTATTGTAGACATTTCCCCATTTTCATCCCCGAGCATTTTGAATTTCCCATTTATAAAAAAAATCCCATTCTTTTCTCATTCTTCATCGAATCATACGAATCGATCTAATAATGATGGAATTGAATTTCTATTCTGTTTACTGAATCACATGAAATTTTATCTAACTCCATATACCATATAATATATATGGAATGTATGAAATATGAAATGCGTATGAACGGAAGAAGAAAAATTATACTCAATTTTGAATTTATATTTATAACAAACAGATACAGAAAAGAATTGATAAATGCGATTTAGCCGTATGGAGTTTTGTATAGAATATAAAAAAAAATAATAATTCAATTTCTACCATTATTATGATATTACATATTCCAATCCGATTGAATACCAGAAAATTGAAAGGAATTCCTGATTTGATCTGTTCCTTGAGATAAAGACAAAATAATCATAAAATATAAAATATATATAAAATATATATAGGGAGAGAGTTTATTTTTCTAGCGCTTAATTTTTTCATGGACTCCATTGTTCAAAAAACGATTCGCAGAGAAGAGAGATGTTTTTACCCACTTTTTCGTTTTTTATTTTTTTAGAATATGATTGAAGTGCGTACGAAAAGAGGGCTTGTATTGTATTTATTAAACATGTGCAGATATAGCATTTCTATTTATATATGTCTTTCTTTTATTCCATTATAGCGATCTAGTGGAGACAAGACATGGCGTGCTCTATCAAAAATTCGATTTTTTCTTTTATTTTAATCTATTCAATGAAAAATTGAAACACGATAATTTATTGCTGATTCCCTATGGACATCATATCTAGATAGATAAAATACCTCATTAGATAACTATAACTGTGTAACAACTTATGCTCTGGGGTTTACATAGACTCATAATTGCTGTTATATTATTATAATATACTTGAAATTCAGAAAGTTTTTTTTATTGAAAAAAAATCAATACTGATTAGTTATGTATCCAGTTTGATTTTCTTATACCATTAGAAAAAGACAAGTGAAGAAGAATCGTCCATAACATAAATTTGCAGTCAATAGTGAATAGTTAATGGTTCCAATTTATTTGTCCTGAATTTTGACTTTTGTAACTGAGAATCCACATTTTCTTTTTTCAATAGAAAAGAAAAAAGAAAAGGAAAGTTTTTAGATATTGTGTGTCTTGAGATACTATAACCAATTGAAGGCATGGATCCGATCTAAAAATAAAAAGGGGATACTCTCATTTTTGTTTGTAGCCCTTTGGCGACATGGCCGAGCGGTAAGGCGGGGGACTGCAAATCCCTTATTCCCCAGTTCAAATCCGGGTGTCGCCTGATCAACAAAAAACTCGAAATCCTAACGTCTAGGATTCAAGGAAAAATTAAAGTAGCGGAAGGGAGTCCGTAAATCTTGATATGGGAGCCCCCCCCCCCTACTAACGGAGGGGCTACTAGGGGAGTCTTAAATTCTTAAATTAGATTGGATAACGGGAGTGTCTAATTAACTAATGAATGGTTGTAGAAGGGTTCGAAGATACTTTGTATACAGACTGATGAAAGTCTCTGAGTGTTCAGGCATCCAATTAATATTAGATTGGATAGATAATTGGCTTTTACTTAATGAGGGACACCAAAAGAAAGAATAAGTCTTATTATTGATACATGTGAGTAACATTCTTTTGATACTTCCAAAAAAAAGGTTACTGCGTATTTTGCTTGTGCTTAATGGTTCTCGATTTTACTAGAAATCATATAAGAACTTGTTAGAAGCGGATTTATTGAAGTGTTTCATCAACGGTGGTGTGTCAGAATTCCCTTTTCTTTTTGACTCTGTGCCAGTAATTCCACTATTATTAGTGAACAATAATGGAAAAATTCCTTCATATTTCTTTCATATTCATAGAGATAGGGGACATAATACACATGGATATAGTAAGTCTTGCTTGGGCTGCTTTAATGGTAGTCTTTACATTTTCTCTTTCACTCGTAGTATGGGGAAGAAGTGGGCTCTAGGGGTACTCCTAATTGGGTTGAGGAATCAAACCGTATCAATTGTTTTCTAGATCGTTTTACAAAGCCTTTATTTTAACTATTTTATTACATTTCGAAATTCTTGGATTCTAGTGGAGTAATGTATTCTATGAATAAGATAGATGAATAACACCCTTTCAATTAAAATCAAACAAACATTTCAAGAATTCCCACGTTCGTATTTCGAAAGGAAAAGGAATCCGGATGGATGATAGGCGATTTATTAAAAAACCTGTTTTATTTGAATTTCATTTATGCTATGCCATGCTTTATTGACTCATTTCATATCATGGATCAAAGAAAAGAAGGTAAATTCAAAATCGGCAGGGTATACCCTTTTTTCGAAACGAAATACGAAGAAAAGTTACCGTAGAACTCTTTGGATCATCTGTCAGCTGCTCAATGAATTACTTCTTTGGAATGTTAAAAAAAAAAGGATTACTTGGTTTTCTTTTTTTTTATTAATATTAAATTAATATTAATATATGCCTATTCCATTCCATTTTTCCTTCATTTCTTATTATTTTCAATAGGAATCTCGGTATCCATCAAAAGAATCAAATCCATGAAATGAAAGAATTATAAAATCATAAGACTTGCCTTTCAATTATTTCAGATTGATTGAAATCAACACAAATAAAATAGATCAAGCGAAGAAATAAAATTGAGATACTATGTACAGTATATATATTTAATTGATATCGACATGTATGAAGATACATATTGTGGATTCATCTATATTAAGCTTGTATCTTTATACATTACAATAATAGATATAGATAGTATGGTAGAAAGATTCGTATTTTTTTCTACCATACTATCGAGTTTTATAGGATACTGTTGATTCTAGTCCATTCATTTTATTTAAGACGTGAAATTGGAATCCTTTTTTTCTTAAATCCTTGATAAAAAATAAAAAGTCAAGTTTCATTCAAATTAATCACTTTGACTGACAGTTTTTACGTATATTATAAGTAAAAAAGCGGTAGGGACTAGAATGAACAGCGCCGTAGCAATAAATGCCAGAATATTTACTTCCATAATTTCATTGTTTTTTTTTTACTTCGCAATAACTCGGGATTTAATCCCATAGAGATGATAAATTTGTCGCTTGTAAATTCAATGCAATGACTTACATTTCAATGACATCGAATCGGATCAATATCATGAATAACAATATCTAAGCTATCAAATCGATTCACCGTCGAGAATTGAATAGTATAACATAGGAAGACCTTTTATCCACACCGAATACAAAAACGGATTCCTGGTGCAATCAAAAGAATTCCTTTCCTTTATTTATATATATTCTTTTCCACTCTTTCTTTTCGATAATCTACCGCCTTCCTTGTACAATCATCTGATGATGTATCATGAGACTGCTTTTACACTTTCACCGTTTACAAATAGTTTACAAATAAACCCCAACAAAAAATAGAAAAAAAAGATATCGTTGGGAATGAAATTCTGCCATTTGTATCCCCTTTGACAGATTTGACAGAAAAGGGAGGGAGTATTTTTAAAAATTGTATCCGTCGGGACTGACGGGGCTCGAACCCGCAGCTTCCGCCTTGACAGGGCGGTGCTCTGACCAATTGAACTACAATCCCAGGGAAATAAAGAAAAGTGTACAGCATAGATAGTCTTCTGATTTCATTCAAGGCATTTTCTATTTAGATTTTAGAGTAGAATCTCCGTGTTGTAACAAACAAAGGCGCGAGTGATATATTGATATCCATACGGGTATGGACTTTAGTGAGAGCGACGCGGATTACTAGTAACTAGTAATCCTTTCGTTATTGACAAATAAATCGATCAATAATCAATTTAAAAATGAAAAAAAAAAAGAGTCTTTTTTGTTTACTTTACTCTTTCTTTTCATTAAACTTTCTATTTAATGATCCTGATATGAATCTAGAGCGTTATCAAGGTCAGAATTTATGGGAACAACTAAATAAATAGAAGAAATAAAAAACAAATAGCGGTAGGGATGGATATATCAGAAAATTGGACTTTTTTTATTCTTCCCTAATTCCTAATTTTTTTTGTTTGGCTTTTCTGGAAAACAAAATACAAAAAAATGGGCATTTTATGTTATGGCGGATCAGCGAATTATTGGGCCGAGCTGGATTTGAACCAGCGTAGACATATTGCCAACGAATTTACAGTCCGTCCCCATTAACCGCTCGGGCATCGACCCAGGAAGAATCAATTCTAGGTTTATTGATAATCCATGATCAACTTCCTTTCGTAGTACCCTACCCCCAGGGGAAGTCGAATCCCCGCTGCCTCCTTGAAAGAGAGATGTCCTGAACCGCTAGACGATGGGGGCATATTTGCGACTATGCTCATAGTATGAGCAGTTTTTTGAAATTGTCAATATAATGACTAGATGCGAAAGCTTTTTCCATCTTTTATGATTTTCCATTTTTGATTCATGATTTATACTCAGTAAATCATTCATTTTAATCGCCACTCTATTCTATATAGAAATAGAAATGAATTAGATAAATTAAATATTATTATCTAAATAGATATTATAAAAAGAAACTAGATTATATTAATAATACAAAGTAGAAGATCCTTTCGGGAAGTGATTGGTTTGACATAAACATAAAAAAGGGAATTAACCTTCATTTTTTCCACTTTCATTCATCGATTCACTCATTATTACGACGAGACAGGCATATTTCTATCTCACACTAAGCCAGTAAATTAACAAAAAGTAAATCGGGAATTTTTGGAATAGGGAGCAAGAAGTTATCGAAAATAAAGCAAATCTTTTCATCACATGTTTCGATAAAATAGATTGGATCTATGTCGAATTGCTAAGGTACATGTATTAATCAAATCAAATAAATGAATTTCGTTCTGTTCTGATAAGCCAATTA